CGAATGCATCTAAAGCTCCTCGCTTTCTAGATGATCCCTCTAGAAGAGGAGGATTCTATAAAATCTTTATAATCTAGTTACTTCGTTCCCTATTTCTACTCGTGGGATCCTAAGGGAAAATGTTTCTACCGAGCTGAAACAATAAAGGGTTCTAGTAAACTAAAACCATCGTTTTCTAGCTATTTGGCTTCAATCTCCCTTTTCCAGTTCAGCACAAAAATTGAAGATTTAGTTACGATTGAAAGTTTTCTACTATCATCCATAGACCCTTTATTCATACTCATTCAATTGAAAGAATTGATCCAATCAAAAAAATTATGCTTCTCGACTTCATAATCCAATTTTTTTTATTCCAATTCTGATTGACTTTTGGATAGAAATCGTGAGAATGTATTTTATTTCCTCAAATAAAATATTGAGGGATAAAGGATTAAATCTTTTTAAGAAATAAAGTTTTTGATCTGAATATGAAAAAAAATGGAAAGACCGCTTAACTATTGAAGTTGTTAATAGAACGAATCACACTTTTACCACTAAACTATACCCGCTACATATTCATTATTGGATATGAATGGACCATTTGTCCAACACTATTTGGACAAAAAAGTAATGAGACACAGTCAAGATAAAGATAGCATCAGAATCATTAAAATTCCAGCATTGACATGTATTTTGTTCTGACGCGGGCTTGAAAGAAAATAAAATTATATTTAGAATATTTTATATTTATAATTTATATTTCTAATTTAGAATAGAAATATAATAAATATTTAAAATATATAAATAATAATAATGTTAATGTATATTAATGTATATTAATGTATATATTATATATAAATAGAATATAATAGAATATATAATATAATAATATAATATAAATATAAAAATATATAATAAATAAGAAATATATAATATATTCTAAATTATAGAATATAAATATATATAGTATAAATATTAATAATATTAAGAAATCTAATTTAAATATAAATTAATAATATTAATATATATTAATTATATATTAATCTAGATTCTATAGTATATAGAAATATAGAATTTAAGATAATTTACTGGATTCTAGATAATTTAGAGAATTTCTAATCTAATCTATATAAATCCATATATTAGAATCTAACACTATTTCTAATAACTAATAATGGGAATCAAAATATCTCTTCTTGTTTCGATAAGAATTTTGATTTCATATAAAAACAAAAAAACAAAAATTGTTTTGTTCGTTGGAACAAAAGAAGTACTGGCCCGGCCAGTACTTAACCAGGCCGGGTAAACGAACCCTTTGTACAAAATCAAAGAAATAAGAAATAAAGTATTCTTTCTATATGTAGAAATCTGTTTCGACTCATTATAAGAATTGAATTACTGATCAAATTCGTGGATATCTGACACTTTATCCATTTTTTTATGTGTTTTTATTACACTTTTTCTAGATTTTAGTTATTAGATTTTTATCTATTGTTATTGTTCGAATTTCATTTAAAATGAAAGAAGTGAAGTATATATTCTTATTATATTCTAAGCTAAGTATATATTCTTATTATATATTATATATTATATTCTTAATTATATTCTTATCTTATATTTATCTTTATATTCTTATCTTATATTTATCTTATATATATATATATATATTACAATGATTACAGATTACATTACTTTTTTTTTTTTAGATTACTTAATCTTAGAATTAAGAAAAAAGAAGGAAAATACAAATTTTTCTCAATCTTGGCTTCACGTGTCACATCACACGATAAACTTTAATTTTTGAATGGGGAGAGGTGGCTGAGTGGACTAAAGCGTCGGATTGCTAATCCGTTGTACGAATTTTTCGCACCGGGGGTTCGAATCCCCCTCTCTCCGACCCACCTGATCACTTGAATTTTTATAATTTTGAAGAATTTTTTATTATTAATTTTCTTTTCTTTTTATGAAATTTTTATCTTTCTTTATCTAGTATCTATTCCATTTATTGATAGATTTACCTATGAAAAACTAAAAACGAATCTCATCTATTTTTTTATTCCTCGCGCCCAGGATTACGCCCCGGATCATTAGATAAGAATCCGAAGATGAAGAGAGAAACAAAGAATATTACTACTGTGTAAACGAAGAGTTTAAGAGTAAGCATTACACAATCTCCAAGATAAATAATATCATTTATTTGAAAAAGGAAATAGATCACCTATTTTACGACACACGCTATACATTAATATATTTACATTATTTTGATATGGCACTCTAAAGATTAAAAAAGTAAGTTTTTTAAATTAATTTTCACAAATTTCTTTCTAATGTAATACTAATGTAATAAGATTAGGATTTTTTCGTTAACAAAAATTTATTGTCATATCTATGAAAGAGAAGGTTAGAACAAAGGAAGAAATAAGCTGATTAAAAATCATCGCTCCCTTATTAAAATTAAATTTGAAATTCAATTCAATATATCAATATATAATTCAATACAATATATAATAGAAAATATATATAATATATAAAATATATATAATATAAAATACCAGAATTTCGCTTTTTTAATCGAGGGTTCCTAATGTCAGACTTATCCGATCTTATTTATTTTTTGAATCAAAATATCATCTTTTTTTATCGAAGAAATCACGAATATAAATTGACTAGAGATTCTTTTTTTATCGAAAACTTACGGCAGCTTGCCAAACAAAGGCTAAGAGAAAAAAGAGTACAGGGATAACTGGCATAACGTCTACGATTGGATTGAAAAAGGCATAAGCCTCGGGTAATTTGGCGAAGAAAAAACTACTCGAATAAAGGTTAGAATTAAGACAGATACAGATTAAACTAAAAGTATTAAACATAACAAACATTTTTTCTTGTTCTTTAAAATGAAATTGAAATGATAATAAATTATCAGATTTGATTGAGTTGTTTTTATGAGATAAAAATAAAAAAGGTGGATAAAAGATAAAAAAATTCTTTTTTTTTCTTTTACTTCTCCTCAATCAAAAATACTTCCTTACATTCTACAATCAAGTTAAATTAAAATACTTATAATATAAGGAATTCTACTTTCATACAATATCTTAATTGAATTTTATGTAATGATCAATGAATCTTTTTTATTCTATATCTACATGTGTTGAATCCGAGGGACAACATGTCCTATATTTATTTTGGTTGGTTATTGACGAATAATCAATATTGGGCTTAGGTTTTCTTAGAAAAAAAAAGAAAAATGGGGCGTGGCCAAGCGGTAAGGCAACGGGTTTTGGTCCCGTTACTCGGAGGTTCGAATCCTTCCGTCCCAGGTCGTTATTCATCATAAACGAGGGATTCTTCTCTATTTAAATATAATTTCAATTCAAATTAAGGAATTCAAAATTTTTCTGTTTAACGTTGGATAGAATGTGATCCAATCCTTTATTCTGAAATTTACTAATGATTCTTAGAATCATATCTTTCTTTTCATTCAAAAAATATTTAGTTTAGTATAAAGTTACTATAGTTATAGTTTTTTATAGTTTTTCTAATTAGTTTAAGTAGCTGAAAATCTTTAGCCATTCATGGGGATTTCTTTTTCATTTGAATAAAAGTAAAAATAAAAGATTTTTTTTCATGTGATTTTCTTCATATGATAAAATATGGGGTTAATTTAAGTGAAATCCTTTTCGGACAAAAACTTACCTATCTATGGATAGGTAAGTGTGAATTATTATATATCGGTTCAGCCAATGACTATTCATGATTCCATATTGAATCAATTGCATACGCTTCAAAATAAAAATCAAGGGAGAGGGATGTTATGGTAAAACTTCGTTTGAAACGATGTGGTAGAAAGCAACGTGCGACTTGAAGGACATGATTGGCTGTGGATTTTGCCATCCATCATTTTCTATAGGAATGAAGATGCTCTTGTCTCGACATAGTTTGTCCTGCTAGGAACCTAATTTCATTTGCCTTAGGTTGGTAAATAAAAAGACTAATGGTATAGCATATGGTGGAGCTCGAGTAAAAACGATTGATTTATTTATCGGGAGAATAATCTAGGGTTAGTGACAATCAATAAGTTAGACCAACTTTGTAAATAGATCATCAATAGAATATATAAATGGAGAGGTTCAAATTTGAACAAGTTTGAAATAAAAAAAAAGTCAAATTTGTCGAAATTTTCAAACTGTTTTGATCAAAAGTGTATCACAAAGAAATCAATCTTTCGTATGATTGTTCTTTTTTCCATAAAAAAAAAAAAGGTATGTTGCTGCCTTTTTGAAAAGGAGTAAGGATCAACAAAGTAATGTCTAAACCCAAAGATTTCACAAATCGTAAAGCAAAGACAACGAATTCCGGAACAAGTAAATACTATTTTCACTTGTCTCAACAATTGGATCAGAATGAGAAAAAAAAAAATAGATCCTAAAGGAGACAAAAAAAGAAGTTAGAGACAGCTCAAGAAATTAGAAAGATTTCCTTTTGAACTCCTTTAAAACTATCCAACTTGAGTTAGGAGTACGACTGAGATTTTTTTTTCTGTAAAGATATAATATAGTATAAATATAATTAAATATAATATATAATATAGTATAAATAGTATAATTATAGAATATATAGTATATAGAATAGAATTATAGAATCATCTTTTCTTGAGCCGTATGAGGCGAAAACCTCCTATACGTTTCTAGGGGGGGGGGGTATCCTTTATCTACATCTATCCCAATGAGCCATCTATCGAATCGTTGCAATTGATGTTCGATCCCGAAGAGAAGGAAGAGATCTTCGAAAAGTGGGTTTTTATGATCCGATAAATAATCAAACTTATTTAAATGTTCCTGCTATTCTATATTTCCTTGAAAAGGGTGCTCAACCCACAGGAACTGTTCATAATATTTTAAGGAAGGCAGAACTCTTTAAATAAAGAATTTCAAGTTTATTTTGATCAGAATAAAAGTCATGAATAGAAAAAGCTAGTACCTATCCTTGTGTAATTCTTTATTCAAAGTTTGTTCTTTTCTTGTTCTATCTTATCTTATTCTTACTTAATTTAGTTTCTTTTATTTCTTTTTTTCTTGTTGTGGAACCCCCCCCACCAGGGGGGGGGGTAATCTTTCTTCTTGTATTTGTATTGTACCTTTATTTATTTTTATTTATTTTTTGATTAAGGAAACCTGATATTTTTATTTTGTTTTCTATATTTTATATCTACCTTATTTTTTACGCTCAAATCTCTTATTTCTCATTTGTGTTGTGCTAATCCAATATCTAATAATATACAATACAATATTCTATTTAATTATATTATTATATTCTATTTATTATTAGATTTTAAATTTTATTATATTAATATTATTATATTAATATTAATATTTATAATAATAAATAATAATATTTCGATTTTATTTATTTCATTTTTTAAATATTAATATTTTTTTTTTTTTTTTTAAGTCCATTCATATTGACAATGGCGTATCGAACAGATATAATTATCTCGTAGATAAATAGATCTTTTTATCTCCACTCCCTATTAGCATTTTCCTTCATTTTATTAAAATGGATGGGTTTGCTGGATTTCCTCTTCCGTATTTTATACTTTATACAAAATGGATTTTCACTAAATAAAAAATTTTGGTGGTTTGTCAATTTGCCAATTCTATTTTGAATCTCTTGTTTTTTGAACCGGATCCTATTGATATTTTGTTGTTTAGATTTGTTTTCTTCCTAGTTCCATGTTTTGATGTAGTTGTGCAGTTCAATTCCATTGATTTTTTTTTATTTTATTTTGATCATATCTACACATCATATAGATCCGGGTTGCTAACTCAACGGTAGAGTACTCGGCTTTTAAGTGCGACTATGATCTTTTACACATTTGGATGAAGGAAGGAATTCGTCAAGACTATTGGTAAAGTTTATAAGAACGCGACTGATCCTGAAAGGTAATGAATGGAAAAAAGAGCATGTCGTTAAATATGAAATCTAATTTTAATAAAGAAAATAATCATAAAAAAATTGAATACTCATAATATAACATAAGAATTATAGTTGGATCTAGTGAATAAATGGATAGAGCCTTATGGCTCCAATTCGAGTAAGACGAAAAAGTAACGAGCTTATCTTCTTAATTTGAATTAATTTGAATGAAGACCCGATCTAATTAGACGTTAAAAATAGATTAGTGCCTGATGCGGGAAACGGTTCTCTTGTTAATTGTGAGTGGACCATTGATTCTTTTTTTTTCTTGAATCCTAATTATTCTTTATTTTAAATTTAAGACAGATGTGTACTAAGAAATAGTATACTGATAAAAAAAAAAATTATTCCAAGGTCAAAAGAGCGATCGGGTTGCGAAAATAAAGGATTTTATACCTTTTCCTTATTTTTCTTCTTGTTATTTTCGATTTTCTTTATTTCTTTTATTGTTATTCTAGTTATATTAACAAGAAATCCGATTGTATAGAAAGGGAAGGAAAAAAGATCTGTTGATTGGGCTCTCTGTCTCCGGGGTATATATTCTTTATTTGTTCTTAACTTTTATATAATCTATATAATCTTTTTACCATTACGTTATTTACATCACAATCAATATACAATACACATACGCCGTTCTGACCATATTGCACTATGTTATCATTTAATAACAATAACACAAGAAGCGACTCCCTTTTTTGTTTTCATCAGTATAAATGTACGTAAATGGCAAAATTTTAAGGATATTTAAATTAAAAAAAGATGGATTTCGGCAACAAAACTTCCTATATCCGCTACTCTTTCAGGAGTATATTTACTCACTTGCTCATGATCATAACTTCAATAGTTTGATTTTTTACGAACCCGTGGAAATTATTGGTTATGACAATAAATCTAGTTTAGTACTTGTGAAACGTTTAATTACTCAAATGTATCAACAGAATTTTTGTATTTCTTCGTTTAATGATTCTAACAAAAAAGAATTTTGGGAGTACAAGAATTTTTTTTCTTCTCAAATGGTATCAGAAGGTTTTGGAGTCATTCTGGAAATTCCATTCTCGTCGCAATTAGTATCTTCTTCTGAATCTTCTGAAGAAAAAAAAATACTAAAATATCAGAATTTACGATCTATTCATTCAATATTTCCCTTTTTAGAGGACAAATTTTTACATTTGAATTATGTGTCAGATCTACTAATACCTCATCCCATACATCTGGAAATCTTGGTTCAAGTACTTCAATGCTGGATCAAGGATGTTCCTTCTTTGCATTTATTGCGATTTCTTTTTCACGAATATCAGAATTTGAATAGTCTCGTTACTTCAAAGAAATTCATTTACACCTTTTCAAAAAGAAAGAAAAAATTCCTTTGGTTCCTATATAATTCTTATGTATATGAATGCGAATATTTATTCCTATTTATTCGTAAACAGTCTTCTTATTTACGATCAACATCCTCTGGAGTCTTTCTTGAGCGAACACATTTCTATATAAAAATAGAGCATCTTATAGTAGTGTGTTGTAATTCTTTTCATAAGATCCTATGCTTTC